GGGGATGCGGAGCAATAGGTCGACTTACTATATAAAGAAGAGTTGTAAACTATAGGACTTCTTGTTCGAGTAGGAAGATTTCGGTTTTTCTCGTTCCTTCTCTTCGATAAGAATAGGGATTTGAAATGATACAAATTCCTCTTCATTCTGTTGTGCTCAGCGAAGAAACTGCCTAAGCATACTTTTTCGGATCCAAACTTCTTTGTTCTTTCTAAGTCTTCTTCTTGCATAGAAGAACGCAACTGTTGCAAAAACCGGGATTTTAGTAGTAGGCGGCATCCCCTCTTAGTTTTGAGTAGGCGGAACCATTCTGTTTTGGTTCTTCTCCACATTCTTACCGGGTGATCAAGGAATTTTCCTATGATTTTTTCAACTGATATTTCGATATAGAAAGATCTCCTTATTTCTTCACCGCGGGTTCTCCCATCATTTTCTTGAAAAGAGATTATATCACCGTGGGAGACTTTAAAATGAGTAATGCTAACTATTCCATTATTCACACAAACCCTTCGATGACTTATCGGCTGCCTTGCTTGAGGAATAGTTTCACAAAAATGGAGACGAACCGGAATAACGTCCGATCTTGTTTCTGGATTGAGTGGAAAAGGGATATATGAAGTGCGTTCTGTTCCTCTGTGCATCTCTGTGATGGGTAAATCCCCATGAAAAAGGGGCAACTTTCGTGTAGTTTGTGATTGGATGTAACTGTTAAGATTTGATCTCGGATAAATCTTTCTCTTAATAGATCTCTTCTTGTTCCTCAATCTTCGGAGAATGCGGCGTTGTATTATAGTAAGTTCTCTGTTCCAAACATTTCCTGAAAGTAGACGACAAGTTTTAAATCTTAATGCAGGCATGGCATATCTCGTTGAATCAGTCTTTTTCGCCACATCGCGTATAACGGGAATCGAACCCCCTCTGCTGCAGGCGGGCGGATGGAGAATGTCCTACTTCGATCCAGCAACTTGTTAGGAGTAGGTTTTGGCTTGCCTTGGGGACATGAGTGAGTGCAAGGCCCGGAAAGGGGAATACGGTCTGTAAGCACCGAAAAAGATCACGTCCATTTGTGGATTGCCCGCAGTCGGGTGTTGGGTTGGGTTTCAAGTCTTTAAAGTATACAATCTAAATGGATGAACCCTGTCCTACATCTATATGTTGAAAAGGTAGTAACGAGGTTCTCGTCCTGCCTTTTCTTAATAGATAGAGGTTTTTGGACCTTTTATCTCAACAACGTCCAGTACAGGGAACTGATCTCTTAAACCTAGCTCACGAGAAAGAATAACGAGCCTCACGCCTTAGAGAGGGGGCAGGAAAGGCAAGTAAAGTAGGTAGACTTGAATTGAATATTGAATTGAGCCTTCAACTCTGCCTTTCACTCGTCCCACGTTTTGATCGAGCATCGACCATTCCGAATGTCCTCCATCTTGGTCCGCCACCAGAGCTTGGCATCTCCATCAAGATACATGAACTAGTTGCGGCTAGCTAACTAGCTGATAGAGATGATGCTGCCTACGAGTCTAGAGAAGCTAATGCCGTGCCTTACTTATAGGGACAAAGGCGACGGAAGGCAGATGCGACTAGCCCTTTATGGTATGGCGCAACTAGTTCTACTTGCCCTTGTTAGCTTCTTAGGCCGTTGGTTGTGAATAGCTCTCCGACTCGAAGTTGGATCGACTGGTTCACTGGGCTTGGCTGGTTCCACAACAACAAGACAGACTGACTAGTCAAAAAAGTTAGCTAGACCGAACGTGACGCTTGCCGATCGTGGAGAAGAGCAGAAGCAATGAATAGTTCGCTTTCCACGATATACCAATTTGGACACAAGGGGGCCGGTGCTCTTTGTTTGTTAAGTTAGAAACCTTTCTTAACCTGATCCGTCTGGGGTCGGTCCAGCGTTGGTTGTATCCTTTCTTCTTTTGTTGGATTGATCTCTCCTGTTCTGCTACGGGCTGCAAGGAAGTTTCATTGCATCTTGAAACGGGTGCTTGTTTTTGAGAAAGGTTTCCTCTTTGGTGCCTCTATGCTAATTCCGATACGAGTTGATCTTGTAAGAAGTGTCGTCTCTCTTTTCTCGGTCCAGCGTTGCCTTCCCCGTCTGCGGTCGGTCCATCCAGCTACGATGGGTGCTTTTTGAGATAGATGGTTGCGAACCGTGTAAGCGAGTTTCAAGTAGTTTATAAGATAGCGTCAAAGCTATTACACACCGACTTTTGCTCTACTAGCTATTTCATATGGAACTTGCTCTTTGCTGATTGGATTGATTCGATTGATGAAGCCATGGATGCAACCGATGCTTGGGGAATGAATGCCTTGGGTGCCTCATCTATTCAACGTCCCTCCGGCCTACCTATCGACCGCCTCGTCTCAATCCAAGAGGTTGCAGCAGCCGGCATGCCTTCCCCTCCCTCCTCGAGTAGGTATCTTCCAACCAACTCTTCCATTGACCAAAACACAAATTCTTTAATAACAAGGAAGAAGAATGGAATTCCGACTCACACTTGCCCGTAACTTGACTCGCCTATTCTATTACGAATTGGTGGACTCGAAAGGCGTTCAAGACGCGAACTAAGAGAAAGTGGGCAAGACGCCAAGCAACGAACTTCTAGCACGACCTTGTTGGAGTTCAACCCTCCAGGTTAGCCATCAAACTCAATCCCATGTAAGAAGTCAAACCCAGTGAGAATTCCAGGATTCGAATCAGTTCAAGACTTCGGTTCTCAGTTCACGACTTGGTTTTGTTCCTCATCTTTAGCAAGCCCGCCTCAGCGGGACAGACCAGTCCTGCGCTTGTTAGGTAGGGAGATAGTCTTGGTTTAGCTTGACTAGTTGAGCGAAGGGACCCATTTGAGTATGGGGCCCGAGTGGTACTCCTTAGTCTACTGGAAGTGCATTAAGGACTTCTTACCCTTTTGATTCCACGAGCTAGCATGATGAGTTCATCAGACTATTTCAATACCAATAGAGGACAATCTCCCGAATCCTTCTTTTTCTTCTTTGTAACTTGAAGCTAAACTCCTTAAGGAAGAAGAGCTAAAGTAAGGAAGCGAAGCTGCTTTCCTCAAGGCCGCTATTCCTGACTTTAGGAATAGAGTAAGGCCTTTACCTAAACCTCGCACGTGGGGGATAATCGCACTAGTATATCCCTCCGAGTGGGACAAGGATTCCTAAGGCTCACTTTTTTCTTTATGAAATTCTCGTCCTATTTCCCGATCGGTATATTGTCTGTTTTTGCCGGTGAGCGCTTCGATAGCAATTCCCTTCTTGGAATCAGTTGCTGTCTACGGTCTTCGGTCAACTCTCGTCTATCGCTCGCATCTGTCCTATTCAGTCAGTCAATCCGGTGAATCGCTTTCCGTTTCTCTTTTGCTTGCCTAGGAGCTCTTGTCTGAAAAGACGAATACGAGTATCTTGATTTCCCTACGGAACTGAATTCCAGGGCCTTGACTTTCACTCCTTTCCTACTTGAGATAGATCTTATCCTTACTTGACTGCCAATCCGCTTGAACACTGAACTGACTTACTCAACTACTTCCCCGCTCTCCCCTTTCTCCGTTCTGTAGAAATGGAATCTCAGGTTGAACTGAACTTATTCAATGGATTGTGGGTCAGTCAAGTAACGAGGAATGCCAGTAGGAGTTTCCGTCCCTGCTGTCCGTAGTGAACCTTGAAAGCAGTCTAGGAGCGAATTCGGTAGGAGCTGCTTGCCCAGTCAGAAAGCTAGGCTCCGTCGAAGGAGAAAGATCGAATCTCAGGCCAATAAGCTACGAAACGAATTAGACAATGGGTGATGCAATTGCGAATCCTTCTCAATAGAAATTATATATGAATTGGTCCGGTCAAGTAAAGAAATGAAATGCTCCAGTTTCTACAGAACGGAGAAAGGGAATGCTTTAGTTAAGGAAAGCTTCTACGCCCGAAAAGCATTCTTCATCGACAGTGGAGTGGGCACGAGTCTAGTCAGCGAAGGAGAAGGGGAGGAACGCGACAAAGCAGATCTGGACTTGAGTTCAGAAGTTCCGTCGATGTAGGCGGTGAAGAGCAAGAAAGAAGACACATTTCTAATAAAATACGTAAGACGAAAGGTGAAGCCGCTAAAGGGGTGTGAAAAGGAATGAGAGATGTTAGGCGGGGCGAGAAAGAGTCTCAAGATAGATTTTCCATCGATGAGTCAAGCTCAAGATCTCATGTTGGGGGTGCTCCCGTGCCTTGTCCATCATCAAGAAGAGATAAAATGACTCCCACTACTGCGCCAGCTCCTCTTGTTGGCGGTTAACACTACCTATGTTCTAGTTCTGTCTGGACGGGGTAGAACAAGGAGGATGGAATTGCGTCCGCGAGAACCTGCATCTCAAAATCTCTGTTTTTTCATTTTCTTCTTTGTCTTCGAATTCCTCACTCGGAACTAGGAGAATTGGAAAGAAAGGAGTCCTTGTAACCTATATAAGACATTAGAAAATTCTTTTTCACTTCAACCGGGATTCGTTGCACCACTTTTCCTATCTTTATCCTGCAGTTTCACCACAGGAGCACTGCGATCTTGCCTTCCGATCTTGATGAATCTACTTTTTACCGGTTGCTGAGGAAGTGAGATACGTAGCCAGATAAAATCAATTACCAAGTATAGGTATTATCCTTGTTTCAAACGAATGGGATTCCGTCGATACCCGAGGATTAAAACCAAGGTCTTTCACCAGGTTTTTTAGTATTCAACTTGACCTTTCCGGGAAGATAGGAAATGCATTCATGAAGGATTCTTTCGTAAATATTTAGACTTTCCAAATTGCATTTTGTGTTGAGGTTAGCTTTGCTTTCCTGATCCGTTTCTCCGGAACAAAACTCAGGCGCTTATGAACTCGGTCACAGGCGCTTAACCTGACAAAGTAGTCTCATCCGAACAAAAGCAGTCAGTTCTTCCTATCCGAAAGAAGGACATTGTTACAACAGAATACGGGATCCATCATGGAGTATGAACATTTTTTGCTCCTGACCGGTATACTACACACAAATCAATATACAGGATCCAGCGAATCTCCATCCATTTCAGAGGAAATTCTTCTTGTTTACCGACTGGGAAGCAAAGATAACGAGTAAAGGAGCACTTCAGAACTAATTGGAACCAAAGAAAGAACCTGAAATAACAGAGTACATTTCAAGTGATCCAATGAGAAACTTAGCAACCAACCTATACTTAAAGTCGATCTTTCGGGGTGAGGGCTGACCTTGAACTGGCCAAAAGCCTCTAACTCGCGATCCAATTCTTTTCTTCGCGCTTAGAAGTGGGCCTGAGATTCTCAATTTCATGGGGAGGACTTCCCTTTCCCACTAATCCAGTGCACGCTGTTCTAATCGGAATTGGAACCAGAACCCCGTTCTAAAATCAGGGGCAGGCTCACGTTTTCACTAATCAAGCAAGAGCCATTGCGAGCCTTTTCCTGACGAAATCGATAACTAGCGGAGAATGCCCACTGCGGCGAAGGAAAGGCAATCTTCCGAGCAACTTCTTTCTATCTGTATAAGTTATTTATGAGAGCTGCGGCTGCGGAGGATGTGAACCGATCGTACGGAGCTGCCTATGCCCTTTCTTTGGGTTCGTTTTGCCTATGAAAATAGAAAAGTCAAACAAACTTCCCTCTCGCCTGTGCTTCTGCCCTTATGAATGCCGGATCGTGAGGATCTTACTTTATCGAAGCCAAACCTGGAGCTCAATAGACTCTCCCCCTACCTGAGTCAACTTGCTTACTAGCCGCCCTGCCTTGGACAGCAGCTTGCAACAGCCGATTCTCTGTACTCCGTCTGTCAAAGATCCGATTCGCTAGACTACAACTAGTTGATGAATGTGCTCTCTCACTATGTTTAACACGATTGGACAGAGCGAAAGAACAGAAAGAGGGAAAGGTGGGGTACCTTTCTTGTAGACTCAAACCACTCGCTTAGACAGCTAAGTTTGTATTGAAAGGCCGAGGGCCTTGAATCACAATATGGATTGGTGTTCCGATTCGAATCTCGCTGTTTAGGCCTCGGAGACGAAATACTATCCGACACACATAATCATTGTAGTAATTGCCTTGGTCCAACCAAGAAAGACATGGGACTTTTTGGGCGTAGGAATGCAACACATTCCATTCTTTTCGGTACCCACGATTTAAAAAGATCAAAGATGGATACTTACGCTTCAATACTACTCACTTACGCAAGGATACATGAAGGAAGAAATACACCTTGAAAAGTCAGAAAAGAAACAAAGGGAACCGTTAATCCTTACTTTTTTATTAAAAAGGGGAGCCCACTACTTATATAATATGTAAATACGCACCATGCCAAATGTGTCCGAAGAAGAAGAGCAAACGAAGCGAATACCAGTCAATCCCACGAGCTATCCATTCTTCTTGGATTCGGATTACGCCTTAAACGAATCCCGTGCGTTCTAATCCCCTACTATACTCTTTCTTCCTCGCCTCCTAACCCTAATTTCTCATTCCTTTCATTCAATACTGGAGCACTGAGATACTTCGCATTCTAACCGGGACTTTCTCGTAGATAGATGCGCTTAGTTAGGTACTTACCTGAAGGCAGGAGAATGAGAAAGATCGATGAGAAGGCTGTTTAAGAAAATCAGACATCTTTCGTGTCAAGCAGGATCACTAGTCTAGTAGGAATCAGATGCCAACAATGGTCCTACAAAGGGCAAAGACCAAAGAAAGAGGAAATGATTCCAATTCCAGCTTCTGTCCCAGATGAAAGAAACTTCGCATCCTCTAGCTCTCGAAATGGAAGGGATGCTCCTCTGGACTGGTATTGGAATTCTCATCAAAGAGGACCACAAACAAGGTATTCTAAGACTAGAAGCTGCAAACCCGGACCTCTAGTCGAAGCTGCAAACCCGGTCCTATAACTATGAAAGGGATGACCGCACAAGGGAAGTTCCATGAGTACAAACAAGTGCTGCTCCTCATGACAGTCCAAAGTCAGCTCAATGAGTACGACCAATCCAAAGGTAGAACCAAGAATACCAGAAGAAGCTTTCGACCGTAAGGGAACGGGAAGTGCAATAGCAACTTAAAAGCATTACAGAGAGGCGGTCAAACAATAGAAAGAGCGATCCACGGAAGCCGCGGTAGAAGTCTGCCCATGGGCCTCCGACCAGACCAAAGACGTAAGAAATGCAAACCCAGGCCTCCGCTCGATCTGACTCTGGAAATGAAGTATATGATGTGGTGTGCCAATGAAGTATTATGTCCCTAGGCCTACGACTAGACCAAAGAAGTATGATGTACAAACATAAGTACAAACACCAAAGAATGAAGAACAATCCCAGGCCTCCGTTCCATATGATGTGGCAATGAAGTTTTGGGCCTAAAGACCAATGAAAAGATCATCAATCGGGTTGAATATCAACTTTGAGACCTGTGATCCACTAAGCCTGGGGCTCCGCCTAGACCATATAAAAGTATTCTGTGCAAGGGCCTCGGATGACCTCCTTCATAAAGCTGAGAGGCTGGCACCCAAATGAGCTGTATAAGTCTAAAAAGAGCAGTGCGAGCGAAGTCATGCGTACATGAGTACAAGGTCAGCTCCATGAGGCCGACCAAAGAATGCGAGGGGTTCATTAGAAAAATGAATGTGCCAGACCAGCTCCTATAGTCTGACCCAAGGGACGAAGAATGTCATCTCCAGGCTATGCTAGAGAATGCTATCGAAGATCTTTCTTTATAAGAGAATCTTTCTAGCAAAATGGCCTAAAAGGGGCCTAACTTGATGAAAACGATGATTATGATTAACCCATGATCGTTGTAGATCTAACGTTTTTCTGTACGAGTCATACAGTTATGCTCAGCAGCTCCAACAAGCCCGTCAGTCTCTTGCCGCCTAAAACTCTGCCAAGAAAGCGCTGCTTTACGTTTGATCCTATGTGCCCATAGAATGCTATGCGTTCTCCACTTTCGGATCTCGCAAAGAAAGAACGTGTTTTTTCCTCTGACTTTCTCTCTCATTCGCGGAGCGAAGAAAGCGGGCTTTGCCCCAGCTACCGCTATCCTTGGGAAACCAAAAGAGCTACCGAAGGAAAGGGGTGCAGTCTCTCCCTTGGCCTTTGGAGAGGAGAGGGCGGAGAAGAAAACGTCCTTCGCGTAAGTTTTTTTGCTTCCTGCGCCCTTACTAGTAAAGGGGCCTTTCGACCAAGGAGGCATTCCGGTGGGAAGGCCGACCACTACATAAGCCGCCATCAGTCCAGGAGAGAAGGAAGCTACCTTTCTTTGATCCACCTTCCCGGGCAGGGAAGAGAACGAAAATGGACCGCGGATGGTGGTCGTGGTAGGTTCGAGGATCTTACGCGGTGGAGCGAACTCTTCTATTGTGTTGCATTTCCTCTGGCGGCCTAGCTGCACCCCCTCGATCCATCGTACTGGAGCGATTCGAGAAGAACGATTAGGGTCATATTCTATCCTTTCTACAATGCCCATAGACGAAGTGCTTCGTTTCAGATCAATTCTTCGCTGCAATCGCTTCGATCCACCCCCTCGGTGAAAAACCTTAATACGCCCTGAGGAATTCCTACCAGCAGACTTCCCTGTACTCAAAGTGAATTGTCTAAGTGCTCTCCCCTCTTGGCTTTGTCTCATTGTCTATCTCGTAATCAATCATTCGATTCCGTCCTACTCCTACTCCTCTTTCATCGTCGTTGGTCCTTTTGACATAACATTCTCGGCCGCCTCCGGTCCGGTAGGAAAGAAAGCGGTAGCCAGTGACGGGATCCGATATGCAGCTACGTGTACACCGCCGCGTCGAGACTCTCTTTCGAAAGTGGGATCACCACCGGCTTGTTGAAGAGGGAAAGATCCTCCTAAATGCAGGCGTGATCTTATATACGATAGCACCAGACGTACCTTGGTACTTCCATCCGCCAATCAAGGCTAGTGGAGCGAAGGGAGCCAAAAAAGGTGAGCGCCCCTACGCGAGCCTTATTGAAAAGGCCCCTTACTATAGATAGGGCGTTAGCGCTTTACTAATAACATAGAAAGGGGCAAGCCAAAACCTACTCCTAACAAGTTGCTGAGTTCGGCTTTCGGGCCTACCTACTTTAGGGCTTATGTAATATATAAAGAAGAGCCCTCTTAGGGCCTTTTTGTTTAAGGGCTGCTCGCCTTTTTTTTTTGAATAGAAGGAAGTGGGATAGCGGAGGTGATTTCGGTAAACCGATGCATGAGCTGAGGCTCCCATGTCCCGCCGACCCTCCGAAAAAGTCAGGTCGTAAAATGGCTCATAGGGAGTCAAAAGCAAGCAGAGTCAAAGGAGGGTCAAACTCACATAAGCAGAGGGGGAGACACATTCATGAAAAGCGAGAAGCCGTGTCGTGGGGAACTGACCAACTAGGAATAGATCTTACTTATGGGTAAGAGTAGGAACATCTATTAGTCCGTATCGTGGGTCTACTTGTTACATAAAGGCAAACATCCCCATTCCAAAACATTCACATAGGTCCTGAGGCAGACATCGAAAAGGGGACGAAAAGAGTCTATTTACCTTTCAAATATTCCGGGATGTATCATGGCTCTATCTATTCATCTTTAAAAAAAAAAAAGAGTTCTGCATCTCTCCGGGGCTGGGAGAACAAATAGGCGTGGGGAAGAGGGAGAGGGGGGGGCTACGAGCCCTCTCCCGTTGTTGTTCCCGGACCACCCATCCCTTCTTTCCCCTTCGCCCGGCCCGGTGAGGTCCGATGAGATCATCTTTTCGAACGAAGTGAAGTGATAGGAAGAGAAGACTGCAGGCGGGGGATCCCCATTCATTACACTCCCTTGTTAAGGGGAAAGCGAAAGTGCGCTCCTGCGCACCAGCTGAAGAAAGGAGCTTTGGAAGCTAACCTTATTATTTTCATTATTCTAAAAAAGGGAAAGGGTTCCAAACCTATCTTACTAATAACATAGAAAGGGGCAAGCCAAAACCTACTCCTAACAAGTTGCTGGATCGTATCCCACCTCAGCTGGGGATAATGCCTCTTCTATGTGACTTTCGACCACTTTCTTCTTTTTCTTCGCTGAGACTGTCGGTCAAGAAAAGATGAGCGTAAATAAGTAGATCTCAATCCCTTGAGAGAGAGAAGTAGAAGTAGGAAATTCCAATGCTATAAATCACATCAAGATCCAGATCATTACTTGAAGCTTGAAGTCATCAATCCCTGTCATTCGTTGTCCCAACAGGGGGAAATTGAATCTCTTTCCTTTCCGTTTTTGATTCTGAATGAGCGTATGATCTTTCTTGGCTTCTTTCCAAAGCTATTAGATCACCATAGGACACTTTCCAATGCGCGATTCCTACTATTCCATTATTGACAGAAATCCTTCTCTTCCTTATGGTCTGCCTCTACTTCATAACCTACTTTCAATAAGGGATAGATTCGATTTTCTTTCTTTGAGTTGGGGGCGGAATCCGGGAGGGACTTTACAAATAGCACCTTTGCCTTAGCAGCCCTGGGCTAACCACCCTTAGCAACTGACGCTCGTAACTCTAACTACTGGTTAAACGCTTTTCTTTACACTGAGGACTTAGCAATAGAAAGAGAAGTTGATCTTTACACATCGGTAGTCGCTACCACTGCAGGAAGTAAGCCTGCTTCAAAGCCTGAAGCTGCCCTGACAGCGAGGATAGACGCAGACATAGCATATTGCCTAGGTTCTTTACCGTAGCTGTCCTGGCCTAACTAGACGGAGTTTCACTCCTAATCACCCTTAACACCAACAGAATCTGAGTAGCGCCAACTGCTAACAACAACTATTCTCTTTCTCACATGGGCAACAAAGCGCCTATGGAACTAGAGCAGCAGGGACAGATTCTCTAGAAAGTGGGTCTTAACTGCCCTTGCCGGAACTACACGTGCATTAGACGTTGCTTCCCTTGGAGTCAGTCCCCTTGCCCGAGTTGGCACAGACCTTTCAACAGCAGAAGAGGAAAGGAGATGACATCACTCCCGGGCTGAGAGACTCATTCGGTCGACGAAGACGGATCAATTCAATCAAACTGGAAGACTAGACGGAAGACCAGCAGCAGGACTTTCTAGTTACACATTGACCTAGGTCGAAGACGGAACTTGCCCACTCATTCAGGCTATATGCCCAGTCAGGCAGTCTTGCTTGCAACTAAATATACATATGAACATTCCTTCAATCTTACTTCAGGAACATTACTTACCTCGGATGACGTGATTAATGAAGAGAAGGAGGATGGAACTCCATATTGCAGGGAGGAATTCCGCTTGCACTACAATCAGAGGAATGAAAAAAGAATCAGGGACAGAGGAATCAGACTAGCTATATAGCTCTTCCCCCCCCCCTTCTATAGTGGAGTAGCTTGGTCTCCTTCCCTAACTGTTAGTAAGTGGTCTTTCGCTCTCTCCTGGCAGAGATTTCTCTTTATAGTCCTGAGAGTTGGGAGCGGGGTAGCGGTTTACTCAACCGATCGATGGAGTGGTATGGGTGCCGATAGATCCTCCTACTCATATGACTGGACTTTTAGGTCCATTCCTGCTGCTATGGATGAGAAACCTCTTGAGGAGTGACTTCAGGCAGCGGATATGGATTACCTTTCTTGGTTCAGTAGAATCAGTAAGTAGAGGTAGGTGAGATTGCTTGCACTATTGTTTTTTATTTGTTCCATTAGCTAGTAGGTGAGGTAGCTTGCTAGAATAGCTATTGGATGGTTCAATGGCTTAGCAGGTGAGATGCTACCACCTTAGCCTATGCTTGCTCCGTTGCTGGGCCTGGTCAATTGGATGAAATGTGACTATGGGGGTGCCTCTAGCTATGCCCTTAGCGCTTATTCAACCCTGACTACTAGATATGGCAACTAGCTTTCGAAATGATGAAATTGGTTAGCTCTTACTCTAGCTATTTACCTGCTCTGGAGGGAATCTGCTGCTGATGCTTCATAACGACTACCATAATCTTTTGTATAAGCCCTTCACTCTACGAACATGATCCCAATAAGATATATATATCTAGATCTCACACACAAGGGTGTGAAATTGAACAAAGGCCAGCTACTCATCCCTAGTTAGGAGGTAAAACCACACCAGGCCGGCCCCTGGACTCTGTCTTCTTCAGTAGGCCGAGCACGAGCATAAGCCAAATTACTGACGAATGCCTAATCATTTCACTTTAGTCACTCAAGTATACGCCTATCAGTAGATACCTATATAAGTCAAATAGATATTGATCGAGTCAAAGTTCTACCCGTTGATTCAGTGGATCCATAACCACCAGCAAAGGCAAGGGTTGATCGAGACCCAGTAGTAGATGGAGTTCCAGATACAGATTATCTTTCTCCAATCGAAGAACCAGTTAACCACCCAACAGTAACAACACCACTAACCGCTAGAGAGGCAGTTCGAGATGCAGCTAACTAAGAGTAGCGGATTCTGTTGTTTATCTTGAAACCAGTCAATGTATCAGTCGCAGCATTCTTTCCAGGTCGATCGTGAGTAGCCAGGGTTGATTTGGAAGTGGATCCAGTTTATTCACTCCTTATCCGAGTAAGCAGCTTACCCATCAGTTTGAGTGGCTATTGCTTTGGTTGCATCCGAACCCATTATAGTCTCAGTTAATGATGCCAGTGAACCAGCACCAATTGATCGAGTTTACCTAGTAGCATCTCTTCCAGGTCAAGATCCAGTCCCCTGCTTCGAAGCTGTTGATTCCCCATCATTCGAAGCTAGAGCTTTCCGGCCATCTCATTGAATCAAATCCCTCAGGCTCTGAACAACCTCATTCCAGGGCCTATTCTCCATCTCGATCATCCGATCCAACTGCAGCTACTAAGCCATCCCTTAATCCATCTCCTGGCGCCCTCTCCTTACTTTGGAAGGAGAGTGCCCTCGACTTTCAGTTCCTTTCAGGAGAGTGCTCATTCTTCGTCCTCGATTAGCCATCCGACTCCCCACCATCTTTTCTTTCTCTTCTTTCTCCCGCTCCGCCCTTGCTTTCTTTCTTGGTTCCCTCGAGCCTGGTTTCCGGTTGTTCTTATATGGGAGTCTTGCTCTATCCTAGGGCTCAGAATACACAAGAAGCTCGTAGCATCAGAAGGAATACGCTACGCTAATAAGGCTGTCTGTCAAAAGAATACGAGCTACTCTTTGCTCACTCTCCTACGCTCTTCATACAATAGATTCTACTGAGATAGCTACCTTTCTCAGAGCTCCTAGGAGAACGGAACGCCTATCCGTTTTCTTGCTTTAAAGAGTCCCTTCCTCACTCATAGGTACAGTCAAAGAAGTCTAAACAGAAATTCAGTCTCAGACTAGCTAGGGAAAAGAAGAAGCTTAGAATCCTTATTACAAGCACAGTAAGGAAGGAAAGAACCATTTCGAAAGAAGGAAAGACATTCTATCCTACATGCGACGGGATACATAAAAACTACAACAACAAAGGAAAGATACAGAGACCTCACCTAGTCAACACTTGCCTAACCCAGTCTAACCTGTAGGAAATACAAGAAAGATTTGAGGAATTACGAAACAAAAAGTGCAGGTAAGGAATAAGTTCATGTGCTGTTCAGCTACAATTGAGAAGTCATCCTAATGATCCATTACTCCATGATTTGGAGAAAAAGAGTCTTGTTGAGTATGAAACTCTTTGCAAGGGGGAAGAGAGCTTACTAAAACAGAAAGAAAGAGTCCAATGGCTTTCTGAAGGTGATCAAAACACAGCCTCCATCTTTAAATCTGCCAATGCTAGGTTCAACCGGAATCAAATTGTGTCTATTCAGAGAGAAGATGGTACTGAGCTTCGAGATTACAATCTTATCAAGAATGAAATTTTCCGCGACTATGAGGGGTTACTTGGCTCTCCATGCCCTACAAGTTACCCGGGGAGAGATGTTCTCTCTTGTTTTATAATACGATATCTGAGGAGCAGGCTCTCACCATGGTTAAGCCAGTTACAGATGAAGAAATTAATAATACCCTTTTCAGCATGAACCCTAACAAGGCACCGGGCCCTGATGGGTTTAATAGCTTCTTTTTCAAGAGATGCTGGCCTATTGTAGGACATCCTAGCTGGTGTTCACTCTTTTTTCACCTCAGGTAAGCTGCTTGGAGAGGTGAACTCTACATTCATAGCATTGGTGCCTAAGGTTGCAAACCCCACCAAAGTGAGTGACTTCAGACCTGGTGCAATACCTTATACAAGGGCATTACTAAATTGATTGCTAATCGAATCAAACATGCCCTTCCTAGTCTTATCTCACCGGGACAATCCGCTTTCATTCAAGGCAGAAGTCTTAGTGACAATATTCTTTTAGCTCAAGAATTGATGAGGAATTAGCATAGAAAGAATCTTACTCCAAGATGTGCTGTTAAGATTGACCTGAAAAAAGCTTATGATTCACTTAGATGGGAGTTCTTGATAGATGTGCTTCACTTTATGGGATTTCCTGCCCAGGTTATCAAATGGATTAGTATTTGTATCTCTTCCCCTAAGTTTTCTATTGGGATCAGGGATTACTTACTCAGAGGCAGAAGCTTATGGGAAATTGCTTCATCTTAGGGAATTGGTTAGACCTCATATCAGGCACTCCATTGGTGATGGGCAGCACTCTATGTTGTGGTTTGATTACTGGCTTCCCTCAGGTCCTATCCTATCGACTATTAATGAACAGGTTATTGATGATTCAAGGCTTGGAAGAAACTGCCTAGTGAGTCTTATTGTTGATGGTACCCGCTGGAGATGGCCTTCAACTAATACAATACATTTGATGGCTGCTAGGGACTTGATGCCAGTGGATCTATCCCCTGATCCAAGCAGAAGAGACACCATCCAGTGGGCTGTCCAGGTGATGAGAGGAAAAAAAAAGCTTAGCTACTCTAGCAAAGAAAGAAGTTGTCTCTCACCCTTTCGGTTTACTACATTTGGGCTGAAAGGAATGCTCGTTGGCATAACAACCCAACTAGGGATGCTATTCAGCTGTCTAAGTTGATCATTGATCATATAAGGAGCAGGCTGGCTGGTTTGAAGAATATCAAGAGATCCGCCCCAAATCTGCTCGCAAAGTTACAATGGGATCTACCGGATACTATCTTTGTTAGCATGCCTTCTTGAAATCTCCATGTTCTCTGATTAGTGTGCTATCTTGGCTTGTAACAGGATTGCTATAATTTGTCTTTCTTTTAGTAAGGGCTTGCCCTAGCCTCTTTTGTTTAGGTGGCCACTGAAGAGCCAACCAAGCTTCGAATTATCCTTGCTGAGGGCATAACCTATTATATTATATGGATCAAGCGAATCTACTGCTGCTCCCATGGATCACTCTGCTATTGATAGTTGCTCCGGCTTTTTATTCGGATCCACCATATCCGCTCTGCAGGTGATGCTGCTGATACAGGTTCCTCCACCCCGTTCCGGACCCGTAACTGCTGAAACCATTGCTATTGATAAAGATATGCCTGCCTCTGCTTCCCCTTGCACACACTTATTACATCTGGCGAGCTTAGTAAACGGTACTCCTTTTGCCCTAATCAGTAAGCTAAGGAAAGGCCGCCAACAGCCGCACCCTCTCCGTACCAGAGACCGGCTTGTCCGTGAGGTATATTGAGGGGGCACCTTTCACCCGTGGTGTGAAGGAGACCCAAAACTCGTTAGCGTGCACACGGAGTAGAAGAAGTTAGGACTCCCCTTTTCCTTGTAGGGTAGGCCGTTCTCTCGTTGCACTTTTTTGCACTCCCGTATATTATCTAGGACAAACAAAATGAAGTGAAGGGCCCCGGAAGACACCCTTATTCAAAAATTTGGCTAGCTAGGGGGGACTGGGCTAGTCGAGTATGCGAGCGGGATAGTTGAGTGAATGGATGGCAGCACGGTGAAGGAGGCTAGCGAGGGAGAGGAAAGGGCGTTAACCTATATAGTAGGGTTCCTTGGCTGGCATGCCTTGCATACTGAATTTCCGTTGGTTTTTGGTAAGGTCTTCCTCTTCGAGTATTAACGCTTTGCATTCGCAGGAAGTAGCCCGTTGCGGTAACATCGTTCAGTTCATAGGTTTGTGATTGTTGGAGTTTGGTACCCTATCAAGAGTACTGAGTTCCTCACTACAGCTTTGTTGCCTTTCCTTTGGAGCCTGAGGAACTTGACGTAACTGGATCTGAGACTCTCGTTCTGTGCGTGAGCACTCCACTTGCGGAAAATCTCATCTTGTTTTTCTTCTTATTTCGTTAAGTAAGAATGTGGTGACTTCTTTCCTTTGTATTTCCCAGTGTCACCATCGGCGTCCAGGGCTTACTCCGAGCCCTTATGTGATGTGAACCAGGCCTTTCTTTCTCTACGATAATCTGCATTCGTCGATTGAAAACACAGCGAGTAGCGCAGGTAAACGGCACTAGTCGGAGACAGGGCTAGGCAGCTGTTGGTACAAGTCGGAGGCAGTATCGAGTCGGAAGCAAGCACACGAGATAGATATAAGTAATGGAAAAAGTCACAAAAACGATGGATTGTACGAGTGAGCATTTGGATATGATAACAGGAAGCTAAAGTCCTTAATAGCTTTTGAGTTCTGTAAGGAAGTCCTGCTTTTCACAGTTGTAGTTCTGCATCCCGCCATTCCTGACCTGAGGAGAATAAGGGATGACCTTCAGTAGTAAGAGAGTGAGGAAAATTCTATGCGAGTAAAGCAGTCGCAAGGAACTCTAACTTACTTGCTTTGTAAATTGACAGCGGCTAATGCGGTATATGTATCTTTCTTTCGCGATAACCGCATTCCCCAACTAGGGCTTTGACCACCCTACTTTCTGAATCAAATGGGGCACAGCACAGTCGGACGAGTCGTCTTTGGAAGATATGTATGTCTGGAAAGCTGGTGTAGTGGTTTAGACAGCGGAACCAAAGGTGTAGGGGCCCGGAAGGGAGAGAGATCGACTCGCAGAACCGTTTACGATTCCTAGCTCGACGACGACTTGGACTCGGAAGAATAGAGGACGAGACGGCTTACGTCTCGGCGGGACCCCCGCTTTGGAGAAAGCCAATTCTATAGAAAAGAAAAGGGGCCGGGTTTGCTAGCGCCATGGATAAAGAGAGAGGGCACTTGGACCGAGTAAGCCAGCAGCTTTCCCTTCGGTCAGCTGAACCAACACCTGGTATGGTAGCTTCCCTTTTACCTTTGCATCTCCGTCTTCGCATGCCATGGAAACTTATTTATTCTAAACAACTCTGAAGGGAGGGAATTTCATACTTATTTAAGAGGGGCTACGCCCCGAATATGCCCTAAGCTAGGGCCAAACTCCTCGGCGGATTTCCAATCTTGATATACGATTAAAGCGGGCCCCCGCATAAACAGGAGCTGTGCAGCAGGTACAAGGTGTGAGTCGGAATACTGAATAAGGATATACAAACAAAAACCAATCCGGGCAGAAGAAATTGGATTGGTAAGTAATACCACCCCTAGGCCCCCTCTTTCAAGTAAAGTCCTAAAAACTATTGGTAGGAGCTCAGCCCGTGTAGTGGAATAATCATGGCTTTAGTTCCTATTAATAAGAGAGGACTAACTAAGTAAGAATAAGAGAAAGAATCCTCAAGACCTCAAGGGAAACACACTAGGCGTATATCTATGCGTGGCTCCTTAATTCCTTTCGCCTGCTCTTGAAGAAATGGAAATAGACTTATGAAAATAAAAAACACAAAACAAATAAGGCGAGTGACCTTGCCTTGCCAAGGACGAGCTAACAGGGAGGGCCCACTAAGCACTAAATGGAAGGAGACCCCCTCTCAACCAGCACATGGGGGTTCAGAATTCAATAATGAACCAAGTAGAAAGGGGATTACACCAATGGGGGTTCTAGTCTATCGCGCATGGTATAAGATTTATAATGATTACGACCAGGATCAGATAAAGAATCTCATACTGTAACCGCCAAAGAGAGAGGGGTGGGCAATAGACCGTCCCAGCGGCAGTGCCGGATCCCAGATATATACAGTTCCTTCTTTTCCTGTGCTTCCGGGGCTTCCGTTTGAGCCGGAGTCTGATATTCTGCGTCTCCACAAGTCCTCAATTCTGGGGTTCCACGTCCAAGACAGGTCTGATCATCCGAAACCAAGTGAGCAGCTGGGGAGACTTGACATAATCTCCCAACCAATACTACAGGGTTGACTCCTGTCGCCCTTAGAAAAAGTGTAAGTCCGTCTCCCGCTCTTATTCTGTCAAGTGATCTCTATATTGGTGTCGTTGGGCATCGAACGATGCTTCGGACTGCTCCCTCTTGTGAGGCCTACCTAGTCCCGGTGGGGCTACTAAAAAGAACTAAGCCTATGGTTACAGTTACCCGCTTTCCCCCGCTTTTGATGCCGGGATCTGTCGCTACCTCCGGAGTCACCGTTTGCCGCTATGTAGCTGCTAGAATTGAGTTTGACTCTTGAGGGGGATACCCTCAATTTACCTAGAGAAGGGCTTATTTCCCAGCATCCCGAGGTGGGAATAGAGGGCCTACTTCCGTCTATCTAGTTCTGCTAACCAGAAACCATCCCTTTCTTTATCTTAGGGGACCCCCTGATTGAGGGATTTCACACCACCAGTAAGTAAAAAGCGGCTAGGATGAAGCCAAGTAATGTAGTGCTTGGGAAAGTTGGTATCACACCATATACGCACTTTTTTGACTTCGTTTTTGAGTTTTTGAATCTCTTTTTTGATTCATATATTAGTATTCTCCGTGTTGAGAAAGCACTTGCTCTTCGTAGCGCTCCGATAGCTCTGAACTACGAACGGAGAGCTCTCCTTCCCTTTCTCTTTATCTATGTCTTGCAGACCATCGACCTATAAGCAGCCTGTTATCTGCTGATCAAATCTTCTCTACACATTCAAAGTCAAGTTCCGCTTCGCTTGGTTCATCTGACTAGCAAAATACGCCAACATTGTAGGCCTTGCGCCAAAGGGAGAAAAAAAGAGTCAAGTTGCGAGACTTTCGACAGACCCAATTGTTAACTTTCACAAGCAGCTCAATGCTAGGAAAAATAGAGCGAGATGCTTTGTTTCAGTCTTTGCATCCGGCGAAATGACTTCTCAACCCTACTACTTCCAAAAGAGTCGTCTTTCTGATTCAACTTTGTTGCGCTGCAGTTTCGTTCACTAGGGCTTTTCTCTTCAACTCCCTTCGCTTTCAATCTGGCTGGCTCCTTCTTTTTTGGGACCAACTTTAGGTGAAAAAACCATTCCCAATCGTCGCCTGTCAGCTTCGACTCCGCGATCGGGAAAGTGGCCAGATGTGCTTTTAAGTCAAAGTCAGTTACGGAGCTGCTGTCCTGAAGTCAGTGAGCGGAGACTGCGCTCTTTCCTTCTTTGAGTCGGCTTTCCAAAATGTGTAAGTGATAATGCCCTTGTTGTTAAAAGGGACAAAGACGATTCCATTATCCTCCCACTTTATGTGGATGCCCTCCTCATAACCAGCTCTAGTGAACAGCTCACAAGTGACTATAAGACCAAGCTAGCTCAACAATTTGAAATGTCTGATATGGGCCTGATACAGTTCTTTCTTGGTCCTTCGGTTCTGCAAGGCAATCCATTTGCTAACTATCTCTCGGGCTAGGTACGCTAGAGATCCACTCTCTGAGCTAAAAATCGCAGATGAGAAGACAATCTCCATTCCTATGGAAGTGGAACTCAAACCGACTCCGGAATCCAGGAAGAGGTTGATCCAACTCTTTATCGTCAGCTAGTAGGTAGTCTCATTTCTCTGACTATCTCTAGCCCAACTATTTACCTGCCGCGGGTCCGGTTCCCCGTTCTATGCAAAATCCCTCATCGGCAGCAAAGAGAATCCGCAATTATTGCAGGAGCCTTGCCTTGGGAGAAGCGGGTGGACTAGGATGAGCAAAAACAGATGCCTTTGGTCTTATCTCCTTTCCGCTGGTGGGGTACTGTGATGCTGATTTCGCCGGAGATGCTTGTGATAGAAAAGAAACTTCTGGCATTTACCTCTCTGCTACTGTTGCTTGGATCTAATATACATTCTATGCTTCGCTGCTCCCGTTCGGATAAGACATCGAAGAATGACACAATTGAGGAATAGGTGACTCGACCTGCCTTTTCATTCAGGCGATGACTGGTCCTTCCGTTTCGTCCCCGTCTCTAACTCTACTGTCGGGGCTGGGGAACGAAGTGACTTACTACCGGAAACAAGAAAGCGAGGGAAAGAAGAAATGCTCTCTTGCCCGGCAAAGGGATATCAAGATTCAGGGACGAGCGAAAGGCTTTCGTCTAAGTCTTGGTTCCTGGTATAAGAAAGAAAGTAGAGCTAGGCTTCTGTGAGTGAACGAGATGAGAATCGAGGCAGTTCCCCCAGGGTAGGTGCTTTCTTCGCTTTTATGTCTGTTGATGGCGCTGTGTCCTATCTGCTCAAGGAAAGCTGTCCAACTCAATGTGTAACGCATCCGCGGCATTTGCTACATAATCCGCATCTGTTGTCAGAATTGCTACTATAAGGGAGAAAGGAGTGAAAGTATGCTTAGTATTCTAAGAAAATGATCCAATTCACTTCTTCAACTGCTAAGAAGAAGATTCATCTCCTTCCGGTCTTGTTGTTTCCTTTCCTCGATCGGTCTTTCTTTCTTCTGTTTTTCTCGTTTTTGACATGCCACTTATTAAAGGGAAATGCGATTTTCTAGTTTTTCCAGAGGAAGGGGAACGATCGGCCAATCTATACCGTATGGAAACAGGAACAAGAGAAGAACGAAGCCCTACATCGCTGTCTGCCGGGGTATTTAGAATGTGGTATTGCTTCACGCGGTCTCAGTCTCAGTAGGTTGCTTGCTTCCTTGCTCCGATATGAGTTGAGAAGTCTCCGGGGAAGTCCCCTATAATATAAAGCGAGTCCCGTTCCACTCTTCTCTCAATGTCAGTGCTTGGAGATCGGGTACAGCGAGATCACTTTTCAGCTTGTTAGTCTGCTATGCATGAAAGCAAGGAGGAGAGAAGCTCTCTTTCTTCCTCGGGAATCCGGTATGTGAGAAATTTTTATACAATACAAGGTCTCACATGTAGAGATGCCCTACCCATAGAGGAAGGAGTTGGTAGCAGACAAGTCATTCAGCAATGAAACTTCCATGGCGTAGATTGACCTTTCACGAATCTGTCTTGAAGAGTGAGATCGTTATTGCATAGATAAGGTGCCTATCTCTACACGGTACTTCCACAATGAGATCAGAAAAGCAAAGAAGGAGCTTTCGCTTCGCACCTTGGTATGGTCCACTCGATGAGTATCTCTGGAATTTACGTTCCAAATTGTAAACAGAAGGTGTTACTCCCTACCGTTGAATGCGTGTGGTCAACTATGTAATCGAGGAAGCCAACATTGACTGACTTTCATGGTGTTGAAAGAAAAAGAACCAACAAGATAGGGCGGTCTCTGCTCCTGATTCAAAGTTCCCTATTATTGCTTACCACCAAAACGCCCTTCCGTCAGGGAGTAGAAGAAGATGGCCACATCTGGTGGGACATCTGCGAGTGTGAAACTTGCTACTGGAATGCACAAGAAACAGAGTGGGAGCTGCAAATGGAAAGAGAACGCCGGCCCAAATCAAGAAGAAAGAAAAAGTCCACTCAGGATGCGATAAAGGTATGAAAAAGGTGACCCTGAGGTCTGGTTGAACCTACAGGGAAGTTTGAATACTACGTTCTCCACTCGAAAAGGAAAGCACCTGTAGCGGAAACAACCACTCAGACGCAAACTCCTCCCTTAGGGGAAGATCAAGTGTCTATTCCTTTCACAGAATCAAGCTCGCCGAATCGGAATAATCAAAGTGAAGCTTCAAGTGCAACACCTCTGCCTGAACCTATAGTAGAATCTCCACCTGGAGGTTATGATGAAGACACGGAATATAGCTGAGGTAGGATAATACCGCGAAAAGTGCCTTGTTGAGCAAGGATTTCATAATCTGAAGATAGAATGCGGTCAACCACAGCCTGGTGCACCCGCTGGGTCAACACAAAACCCTTTCCATGAGTACTTCGAGCAAGATTATCACGGAATGGATGCTTGGGATTACATTGATAAACACTATGGCACACCATCACTGACCGAACAAGGCCGCATTGAGCAGTGTCATAAAGAACAAACAACTGAAGATTGGGAGAAAGGAGTAGACCCATCTTGGCTCGACGAACTCCTGGTAAAGTATCCTGAAAATGATTATCACGGGTTGGGCACCCAAGACTATGCGGAATATTGCCAGAGAAAGCAGCTTAACTCCTCTTCATTCGAGGCTCGACCGCCACAACAATTCAACAGTGAAGAAGCTTTACCAGAAGTCAATATGATTACGGAAGTCAGACTTGAGGAGGAAACTGTATGGAAAGCACCAACAGCGCTTAAAAGCCCAACTAGTTTTCTACAAGAAAAGACGTGAAATGTGCCATTCGCAGCCGGATCAGTCTCATCTCTATCAACCTCTACCAACCTGGGGAGGGAAAGGACCATTGAGTAAGAGAAAGCGTCGTGCAGAATCTCCTCAGAAATCTGTCTCTTTGAAGGAATGGGCTGAA